AATCGATCGAACACTACTTGAAAGTGCTCAGAAACGAAATGCTCCTGGAAATTATTGCTCCCGTTGGACCATTTGTATCTATATGCATTAGGATCCCGATTCATGGATCTCCCGGTTCGAGAAATAAAAATAAGAGGATCGAACCATTTCTTCTGACTCTTTTTCAAATTCGAGAAATGTTGGTTGATCGTATATTTCATTATAGTTCTATGATTCATAATATCATTTCCTATTTGATCCCTTTGAATTCCATATTCGAAGTTGCGATCAGATCTATTCATAAAAAAGAATCGATTCAATACATTTCTTATGGACCCATAGGTGCTATATTGGATTTGAATCAGAAATATCATTTCCTATTTGATCCCTTTGAATTCCATATTCGAAGTTGCGATCAGATCTATTCATAAAAAAGAATCGATTCAATACATTTCTTATGGACCCATAGGTGCTATATTGGATTTGAATCAGATTTCGGATCAATCTATATTGATTGACTGCCTCCATTATGTTGTTGCTAGCAAATACCACTATTTTTGGTTTTGGATCTTCCAAATCATTCCCGCAGGAGATCCGAACCCATTTTTTTCTGATCCTTCGATAAAAAGATTCATTCTCTTCATAAAAAATAGGAGGTAGAACCAATAAAGATTTCTTTTTCGATTCATCCCTGGAGTTGAATACCTCATTCAAGAATTGTTTTTGATCCAATCCGTAGGAATCAATAGAAAAGGCAAATCCCTTATGATACACCAGATCCGGCTCCGTTATTGATAGAGTGAATAGATCTGCCATTTCTTGAAATCTCTCTTCTGATTCAAAATCGTGGTGTAACGTGTATCCCCCCCTGTTCCGGTCATGGAATAGATGAAATAAATCCCAGATCCGGCTCCGTTATTGATAGAGTGAATAGATCTGCCATTTCTTGAAATCTCTCTTCTGATTCAAAATCGTGGTGTAACGTGTATCCCCCCCTGTTCCGGTCATGGAATAGATGAAATAAATCCAAAAATGGATTTTTGTTCAAGAATGAAATCTTATTGGAACTGTCCATATCCGGTTCATCCTTCGGAACCATATCACATCCCGGATCTGATGAAATAGGATGAATTGAGACGGTATTTTGTAAATACGTAATTATCTTGAATATATTAACCATTTCTTTATTTTCCGATCGCCTGGAAGGGACAAAAGAAACATCTTGTTGTTTCTTCCGGATCTGATGAAATAGGATGAATTGAGACGGTATTTTGTAAATACGTAATTATCTTGAATATATTAACCATTTCTTTATTTTCCGATCGCCTGGAAGGGACAAAAGAAACATCTTGTTGTTTCTTCAACAATTTCTGATCTCTAGTGGACCTCTCAGTAGGATTCGAACCCAGATGAAGTTCTGACCATCTGTCAGAGAAAAAAGAACGAATGGATCTTGTAGGATTCCCAAGAAATTCTTTGTTGTTTCTTCAACAATTTCTGATCTCTAGTGGACCTCTCAGTAGGATTCGAACCCAGATGAAGTTCTGACCATCTGTCAGAGAAAAAAGAACGAATGGATCTTGTAGGATTCCCAAGAAATTCTGCGATTTCTTCCGGAAGCAGATGAATAAGAATCTGCTTCTCACGTTCCGTGAATAGCCGGGACATTGAGGAATATCCAGAAAGGCATTTCGGGAATCGGTCTGATTCTATCTCTGTTCGTTCCGTTTGAAGAAAGGAAGGATCCCAAAGACTTTCTTTTAGTTGTGGAATCTCTCTTTGATTGATCAATGTGTGATATTCCGAATTATCATTACTAATGGAATCCAAATGATCTCTGGATTGATCAGAAGATCCTTTCAATTGGCTAGAATCCGTTACTTGAACGAAACTAGATCTTGTGGAATCATATTGAATATTTGACGATACATTCCGTACCTTGCTAAAAAACCGATCCTTGTTTACCAACCACACATTGTCTAACCAAATCCAATTCTCTCTCGAGACGTTCCTCAAAAAATCCGATTCTGATCGGCTATTGGGCTTTATAGTGAGTGTTCCGGGATCGTCTGCTGTGCCTGGTCGAAATGTGTGAGCGGAGCGAAAGCCCTTAATAGGCTAGTAAGGAGCAAGCCATTGCGGATCATCTTGCGCCTTTATCTGATTGGCAACCTATTCTTATATAAGATTATATGATGCAACCTAGTCTTCGACTGATGCCATAGATATAATATGCCTTATTCCCTCCTACAGCTTTCCTTACCCATGTGCAAGAAGTTCCTTCACACCAATAGTTCAGTCGTAAGGTGGCAAAAAGTCTGTTTTCAAGGGTAGCGGCCCGTAGATCTGATCTCGGATCTTGCCGGATTAAGCACGCTAATTAGAAGGCCCTTTGCTATCAATAAGAAGGAATGGCAGGTTCACGGTAAAGAACAGAACTAAGGCTATTGGGATCGAGCCCAGACCAAACGAAAGGTAAGCATTTCTTTGAACAGCAGAAAAGCAGTCCACCTCGGATGAGGAGTAGTTTCAAATAGAATCCTTGCCTAACAAAAACGGCCAAAAGCAAAAAAAAGGGAAAAAAATAGATGTATGGCTGAGGGGAGGGGAGGAGAGAAAGAACGCATGCATGGAGATTCTGTCTGTCGGGGGTTCGATAATCTATGAAAGGACTTCTAAGGCTAAGGAAGAATTCTAAAGTCCATTACTGAGAGAAGTGGTGATCTCGTCTTGCTTGCTGGGAGAGAGGAAGCTTCCGGACCACCTTTTCCAGCCAGATAGCGAGCGATCACTCAGCAATGAACACTAACTGAAAGCGGCCGGGAATGAGTACCTATCCCTTACGGGAATCGAACCCGTGTCTTCGACATGAAAAGACGATGTCCTAACCACTGGACGAAAGGGACCAAAAAGCCATTCTTCCTAAACGCCCTCAGCTCCGAGAATAGAAGTGGTTCGTTTTGTTTCTATACGCAATTCCAGATTTCGTTTGTGTTCATGTTGGCGATTTCTGATGTGAATTCGGCGGGTCGTCCCCCCTTCCTACGGGTTCCCCCACCGAACCAGTGACACACCAACCACGCCCCTTCCCTTTCTCCGATCATAAAGCCCCCTGATCCCTTTATTTGTCTGTCATCCCCCCTGAATAAGGCCCCGTTCTTTCTAATTCTAAAAATAAAATAGGGGCTTTAGCGTTTGAAGTGGCGAAGGCCTATGCTACAGTAAGAAAGAAAGTACGTTAAGGTTACGAAGTCACTTAGTCGAACTATAAAGAAAGGGAGGCTAAGGTTACGAAGTAAGGTCAGCTGGTTAAGGGGTTATGAAATCGCTTAGCCGTTAATTAATATTAATTAAGTAGTAGTGAGGCGTCGGTACGGAGTTGCGTCAGCTGTGGATATAGACTAGGCTAAGGGACGGACTTCATCTCTTCTATTCTCTTCACTTACACCTGACACTTCCGCTGAGTCTAATGAGGCTTAGGTGCGGAGCCTTCCACTGTGGACCGAGACTACGCAAAGGTATAACACCATAGAAACTTCGCTGACTTTATCATAAACCTTGATTTCGCTACGCTCAATAAGAACCCGGAATAGCGGAAATCGGTTCGTGTTCCGCTTCCAAAGTCAGTCGTCTTTGCCCAAGTGTGAACTGCAGACGACTCTCCAGTGGTTCCATTCCTTCTTACTTGACTTCTGGGTCAACCCAACCCGAATGGGAAGAAGAGGGTCAGCCAAACAGCGGGCAGCTCCACTTTGTACATTTGCTGAGCAGACCAATCAGGCATTTTATAAAAGGGAAGGGAACTTCTCACCGAAGGAGGCAGTAGGAATGAAGGAGGCGGGAAGCTACCGCGCAAGCTTATCCTTGACTTTTTTTTGAGTTTGAAATAATAAAAAAAGGTTTATGGATGAAGTAATCGGAGTGACAAATGGTTACGGTTGCGGAAACCGGATAAAGTCGGGAACCATCGGTTACCTTTTGAATCAAAGAAGCGACGTTATTCGTAGACAGCTTCGCTTCCTCGTCGCTTCTTTCTGGCGACTAGCTTCTCAAGTGTTGGTAAGCAAGCTACCTTCAGCATCGGTAAAATCCCTATCAATAATAGGCCGAAATGGTGGGGGCCCCCCCTACTTCAATGGAAAGGGGCGTTTCACAGCCGCTCCTCTACAACTACCTTTCGCCCAACATGATCACGAACGAAGACAGAGAATTGCGTAGATAGGAGGACGAAACGAACCAACCCACTTGTCCTGATCGGAACGATTGAAGAAAGAAAGAGAATGGTGGCCCCTTTCGCCCAGGGGACATCGTCGGAGAACAATGTCGGGGACAGGGTGAGAACCTTCCGTTGGTTACGCCCTTTAAGTGTTGGTTCTTCCATATTTCGATATGGAGATAGATCCAGATAGAGATCTATATCTTTCTATCGATAGATAGATGGATCTATTGAGAAATGGATATTGATCTGGTTTCAAGATCTATGAACAAGAGAGATCCCTAAATATCCACTTGAAAAAAGAGATGAATAGATAGGGCGGAGCCAGCTGAAGGTCCCACGAGCAATCAAAGCAACAAGCAACGGTGATAAAGCCGTTCGCTAACGCGCATCCGTTTTCTTGCTCGTTTAAAGAGCGTGACTTTTTGAAGCTTAAGACTCTCAAAAAAGAGAAAGAGTGTCCCAAAGGGCTACCTTTTATCTTTTTTGAGAGCAAGCCTGCCTAAAACAAAATAAGAAAGAGTCTCGGTCGGTCGCCCTGTAGCCAGTGACTAGTCTCACTATGGAGCTACGTGAAGACCGCCACTGTACATCTTTCTTTCAAAAGATTAGAACACTTTACTTTTACTAATCTAATAGAAGGTAAGGCAAAAGCAAGAGTGAAACTACGAGCTAAAAGCGGGCATGCTCCTATTATAAGATAATACGATACCACCTCCCACTTTTGGCGCACTTCTTTGATGAGCTAAGCCTAAGCGCCCTATAAGTCAAAAGCTAGCCTTACAACTAAAAGCAAGGTCGAAATCAATCCCTCTTTTTCTTGTGCTTTACTAGTAGGGCTAATGAACGACCCTTTGATCTATGTCGTTCCCAGTTCAGCCAGGTCTGATTATAAATGCTAAAATGAGTGGAGCGAACGGCTTTAGAGGGAAAAAGGGGGTAGGGGCGAGCTTTAATTGAAGCAGGGAGTCAATTAACAACGAGGCCGTAGTTTACTAATAAGGACTATTGCGACTAATCTAGCCACCCCGAAGAGAAGGAAGGCCACAAACTAGAGCATATTTTTTAGATATCCCCACAATTAGAGCTATTAGCTTAGCTGGAGTTTTGCTTGGTCGGCTGAGTACGGAACGCTAGCTCTCTCTCTACTTTAACACTTCGTTCACTGCTGGCCCGGAGTAAGACATGCCACCTTAATGCACTAGCCAGTTAGAAGGATTTGAACTATTACTGAACCGGCCTTCGAGACGAAAGCAGGCAACATGAGTATGCTACTTCCTGCGATAATGCATTATAATGGTTTGTAATGTTCTTACTCCAACTCCTGCGAGAATGGCCCTCCCTACTACAGACTACGCTCGGAAAGTCGGTGATAAGCAAGAAGAGAAAGAAGAAAAGAGAAGTCCCGAGAAGTACTTCACTTAGCCTTTCTCTAGTAGTTCTTCCCCTCCTTCCTCACTACGCTTCGCTTGACTTGAGTTGGGAAGAGTCATATTAATATTCGTCAGATTATTTTATTGGACTCTGATAGTGAGGTACACGTGTGCAATCCTATAGAATATTATTAGTAGTAGGTTCTAGGTTGGTGCGCGAATAGTAGCATAGTTGCTTAGTCACCTTCCTCTTACGTATTACTATCTAGGGCTTTGAAGCATGCTGCTCTCCTTGAATCAAAAGCGGAATTCACTACAAAGAGATGCAAGCTAGACTCGCTCGGTGCTGTCCTTTTTCACCCTCTTTCTTGGGCTTTTTCCCCTATCTATTGATAGTTGTATACTCTTCCCTACTAAATTCTAGCTGAACCAGGCTCTCAGCTATACCCGCCACAGCCGCCCTTGATAGCTTCGATGACCTGCCTTCCCCAGACAATCATACTTGGGAATTGACTACTATGGAACAACCAATTGGTTGTGACAGAACGGAGAAGGGGAATTTGCCTGAACTTTATCTTCCTGGGAGCCGTGCCGTGAGACTACCTAACCGGTACCAATTGGGATCTCCTTTCTAGGGACAAAGAAAGAAACCGTCTCGTGGTCTCACCAACCTCATGCTCAACGCGTTGCTCAGACAGCTGATAGCGAACGGTTTATGGCACGTTCAGAAGCTCCGAGGAACCGGGTTCCTTTAGCCGTGGACCGTAGAAGCGATGTGCTCAAGAGCGGCGGAAGGGGAGAATCTCAGTTGGCCTTATCCAGTGTGAAAGAAATTTTGATCAAGTACTCCCCTATGGGTGCCCCTTTTCGGCAATAGAAGCTGTCAAGTACACTGAAATACCAAAGCAACTTTGGTGACTTTAGTCTGTTTATTCCCAAAAGAGAGGGCTAATTGAGAGTAGTTGATAAAATATGTTTTCATATGATTCGTACTCAAAGAAGTGGAGAACAAGCGTAGCGATAGCGGAGCGAACAATCAGGCAGATAAATCGACAAAAGAAAAGGAGAGAGCCCGAAAGCGGGGGCCCCGGGTCGGCAAAGGAAAAACGAAGACCAGGATCATGATCTTGCTTCGTGGGAAAAAGAATGTTGTAAATTCGAATCCCCAGAAGGAGCGAGTAGGACAAACAGAGCATGTGGAGCGAGCCATGTCGGGGAAGGAAGATGGAGAACGGATTCACATAGACCTGCCAGTGAGCACTAAAGAGAAGGAAGACCGAGTCTCATTGAGAAAGGATTTCTTTTATATGTCTGTGCGAGATCAAAGGAGCGAGTACTCGGGCATGCAAAGCGAGCCAACCGGGGTCCCCACTCCTGTAGAAGGAAGACTCCTCTCCGGTCTACCGAGACTCTGTGATCCAAGAAAGGCAGTTTCGGCTAAAGATTAGGGCTTCTGACTGGAGCGAAATCCACCTATCAAAAAAAAAGGCTCCATTGGATCCACAATAGAATATACATCCTGGTACTATCAGCCCATACTTAGGATCAAACGGCTCATGCACGAATTCGTACATGACAGACGCATGGTCTACCTACTATTGGATTTGAACCAATGACCATTTCCTTATGAGAGCAAAACTCTAATTGCTGAGCCAAGTAGGTCAGATTTTGACCTGCCACATGGAGATTCCCCGGAGGGGGCCCTTGCAGACAGACACAAAGATAAATAGTAACCAAAGGTGTGTCATCTTCTAGCCCTGCCCACCCTTCTAAGGTGAAAAGAAGTCTAATTTATTTTATCTGGCCACCTTTCCTTGGTTTTTGAGCTGCGCCTCTCCAGATCTCCCATTCTTTGGAGCTAATTGAGCGGAACGAGCGGAGTATACGGAGCGAGTATTCTATTCGGGCATGCGAAACTCAAAGTGGAGTGTACGAAACGCAGTTGTAATTACCCTCCGGGGGCCGGGCGAAGATCCCAATGTCTTTTTGTCAACTCATGCGTAATCTTTCATGTAGATATGAAGTGCGTATGTATCCCCAGAGACGCGGAGTAGAGCAGTTTGGTTAGCTCGCAAGGCTCATAACATGAGTCACGCAGGTTCAAGTCCTGTCTCCGCACGACGACGTCAATCTGTCCATATTGTTTCACGTTCATTGACCTTAGCGTCCCCCCAAACATTAAATGAGAGAACTAGAACTCGTCGGGCTATTCCTGTTCATTTCGATCTAGAATTGAACCATCAAGTGGAGTGAGCGCTAGCGAAGCGCGGTCAGGTTGGTGCGTCTACGGAGCGAGCGAAGAGGAGAGAGCCCAGAGGGGGCCCCTAGAAGAATCCGATAGCGTAGCTCCAGCAACTAAAAGGTTCGCTACACCGGTCAATGCAGTTGTTGAATAACTCATCGTTTAGGGTCATCAATAACTGGCATTGCTACTTAATTAAGGTGGACCTTTCCTGGGCGCTTCTTTATGAGCTTAGAAGCGATGTCTTTCATCGAGGTCCCGGCTCAAAAGCCGTTGTTAACAGGCCGGTTCGACTAAAGACAATTGAACTCATCGGAGATGTGCCGGTTCGATCTGCTCCTGGTCTTGTTTTTATAGATTCTTCCTGCCAATCAAGATAAGAATTCCAATCCCGAGGGATCCTCAGCTGTTGTGATCGTAGCATGTCACGCCATGGTCATTTTTTTATTTATTTTCCTTCTAAGGTCCCATTCTTTCCTTCCCTAGCTGACAGCAGTTAGGTTCTTGGATTGAGTCTTAGCCCAGCAACTTGTCCATGGACTGCTAGCTATATGCCTAATGCAAGTAGAAGCTCCAAACCAAGGGCGGTGGGAACGAGCGAAGCGATAGCGACGGAACATGCGTAGCGAACAAGAAGTTAGTGCTTAGGATCAATCCGGATCATCGGACAAAGTCTGTCAAAGTCAACGTACCCTTACAACGATTGAGAGATTGAAAGAGACCAGGATCAGATCGGAACGGGGATGACCCCTCCGGGTATAACAACCATAGGTCTTGCAGACCCCCTTCTCTTTGTGTTCATCATTTCGTGGATTTGCCACGCCAAAGTTCTAGCATATGCCGATTCTGGCTTACATCAATGTCTGAAAGTAACTGATCTTGGAGCCCACAGCGCTTTCTCCATGTGCCAGCTTCGCTATAGGAAGCTTCTTGCCTTAGCTTAGCTATTGAAATGGAATAAGAAACAGGTTCCTCGAACCATGAAAAACTTTCTCGACTATATTCTAATTATATGATATGTCTGTATGGAAAATGCTCGTTTCTGGCCCCTGGCTCGTCTGAGTTTTAGCCATCGAATGAGACTTAAAAAGTAAACATGCCAGGATGTGAATTCCTCTATTTAGATTCCCCTATTATGGACTTCCTCTAGAGCTTGGGATTTGCGTTTCGCTAGTACATACTCAGCAGCCGGCACTGCTACTTTAAGCAGTCCTAAGGCATTCTTTGTGAGCTTAAAATCGATTCGGGTTTGACCCTAAAGCAGCCATCTGACATCCGTTTTGAAGCAGTTTTGTTTTATGGGCCTAGCACCGCATTGAGCCTTGGGCCTGCGGGATAGAAGACTCGAGTGCCCCGCCTCACTGCGTTCGCTATCGCTCACTCCGTTCGTTCGCTTCGTATACTACGCTCGCTCCCTCTGGGGAACTACTTGATTGAATGCTGCCTTGACTCCTCCGCGCTGCGTTCGCTATCGCTCCACTCGCTGAGGGAATAAATCCATTCCTTCCCGCGGGTGACGAGGGACACTTAGCCGACTAAAGACTAGGGGAATTTATAAAAGTACGACTCTACGACCTTTGGGCTACTTTCCTATTGATTTAGGAACTATTGACATATTAGATCGGCATTGTCAAATGATTTAGCGCTTAGCTACTTTCTCCTTCAGCACCACTAGCGCTACTACTCCTAGTTCTCTAGCTGCCTTTATCGCTTCGCTTCGCCTGCTCTACTTCTCACCGTATTCCGTATAGCTGTACTTTCCTGACTTATTTTCTTATCTTATCTGAGTACACCCATACGGTAGCAGTACGTTAGAGCGAACCCGCGAACCCCGTATCCCTTTCGCCTCGTACGGCACGCTCTCATCTGTTTTCAGTCCCGGAAAAGGAGATTTTCGATAATGAGAATCTCTCATTGCTGGGCTGGGGGGAGGCGAATAGAGCGGGGAGGTAAAGTAGTCAATTTCGGCCTATGCAATGGTACACGAGTACCGATGGTTCGAAAGAAAGAACTCATCTATAAAATCGAAAAGCAGCCTCCCTCTTATATACGAAACCACTGCTGCCACTTCCTTTGCTATCGGGGATAAACTCCTAACAAAAAAAAATCCTTTTGGATAGCACGTGGGATCAACTTGTTTAAGATTTATGATACCAGCAAACTCAACTGCTTCCACTTGAGCCATTCTCCTTTGAACAATAGCTGAAACCATTCGTTCAGAGTCGGCAAGGGGAATCAGAGAAAGGTCAGATTGTCAACTAAGGAAGATAGTTGAAAGAAGGAAAAGGGTCAAAGGGTATTATCCTGTAGTTAGGTCCCTTAACCTAACTCGTAATTCCGCACTGGCGAAGCATGAGGGGTAGCTGGATCAGAGCGCCTAGCTAGTGTAAGCAGCAACTGCTTTAGTGGGAGCTGCTGCTAGTCAAGGAAGAGAAGGGCTTGTTTGCAGGACAAATGCCACAGACGGTAGCAAAGCAAGAAAAGAAGGAAGAACTCGTCAGGCAAGAAGGCACTTTTCACTCTTTTGAGGCGATGTAATAGAAGATGCAGACTTCGGGCATTAAAATGAGTGAAGTTCCAGTTCTGGAATGTCAAGCCATTTCGAGTAGATGTCGGCATTTCCTAAAGAAAGCAGTTACAGTAGCAGTAGGAGTAGCCCCCGGAGCGCTAACTCGAAATTGAATAATCGAAGGCGGATGCAATCTCATAAGAGAAGAGAGCTGTTAGCGTAGGGTAGATGAAAGGTGCTTGCGGGTTCGAACAGTGCGTCGAGAAGTTCCATACCTTCTTGATAGAGTCAATTGCTTTCCTTCTACTTTCATCGAGATTCCGTTGGTGTTCAGTGTACTGAGGCCCAGGAGCTTTTTGCGTTAACCCTTTGCCCTTCTCTTACTCTTTGAAGATAGATTTTTGTTTATTGCTGATCATCTTTTTTTGTGTGGGATTTGCTTCGATAAGCCACCGCCCAATAGAGCTTAGCCATGTGTAGACCGAAAAGGTCTCGCGAAGCCGGTCCCCGGATGGTGTAAGATCCTATCTCGACGCAAGATAAGCAGCAAACCAGAGTTCCTTCAGTAGGGGAAAAATTTTAGTTTAAAAACCGTTATAAGACTCAGAAAGCAACGCAACCTCCTCGCAAAGGAGACGCTCATTTCGACCTAACTACTCTCACGCCCCTATTTGAGTAAGGCGAGGCCCTTAGCGATAGGGGGAAATAAGTACTTGGGCTTCCCACTCTCTTCGGGATGTCCCAAGAAAAGCGACTTCTCCTTTCTCATTGATAAAGTTAGAGACAAGTTAGCGGGGTGGAAATCCCTTTCCGAGGGTTAGGAGAAAGGGTTGGTCGAGCTACTTTGTTCCTTTTACTTTAATTCTTGCGAACGTACTACAGACCCAGGCAAGATAGCCAGATATCGGGTATCGGGAGAACTCAGCCAGCGAGGTGTAGATCCGGGGACAGGGCTTTACATTCTAATTTTCTCACTTTAGATTCTCTCTCTTTTTTTTTATAGGAATTCCTATTTGTCTTTTCCTCTCTACCCTTCTTCCTCTTTGGCTTTTTCTATCGCCGCAGAGTCAAGCCCTACTCAATAAGCGAAAGGAGAGGCTTCTACTCCTTTACTGATTGGGCGGGAGTTCGCCACGGAGATTGATTTAATGGAGAGATTGGCTTCATTACTGACTGGCTTGATCAGGGGTGAGCGGCTTTACTTGAATTCCTTTGAGTTTGATTCTTTCCGTTATTCTATTATTAAGGCAGGCAGGTAGGTTTTCGCTTGCTCTTTATCGCACTCCTCGTAAATGAGTTCAAGATTATATTAACTATTCAACAACTGTTCTAGAGCTAGAGGTAGTGACCGAACCGAAGAGATGGCTTTTATACCGAAGTGAGACTGTACTCGGAAAAACTCCGCCATCGTTCATCCAGCAGGAATCGAACCTACGAATTCGCCAATTATGAGTTGGGACGCTTTCACCATTCATCCATGGATGAAAAAAATAGATGAATTTGGTTTTGTTGATTGGATGTAACTGTTAAGATTTTTTCTCGGATAAATCTTTCTCTTAATAGATCTCGTCTTGTTCCTCAATCTTCGGAGAATGCGGCGTTGTATTATTGTTAGTTCTCTGTTCCGAACATTTCCTGAATTGGATGTAACTGTTAAGATTTTTTCTCGGATAAATCTTTCTCTTAATAGATCTCGTCTTGTTCCTCAATCTTCGGAGAATGCGGCGTTGTATTATTGTTAGTTCTCTGTTCCGAACATTTCCTGAAAGTAGACGACAAGTTTTAAATCTTAATGCAGGCATTTCTTATCTCGTTGAATCAGTCTTTTTCGCCACATCGGGGCTATGGGAGTCGAACCCAAAACTTCTAGCCGCGACCCCATTTCCGTCTCGCCCACTCGTCTATCGATAATTACCCTTTAAGGTCGACCCTTGTTTACAGAGCGTAGATTCTCCGCGAAAACAAAGCTTCTTCCTATATCCCTGTTCGGGCAAGCTATTGATTCCATTACCGGGCCAAACAAGACCTGACGCCCTTAGTTCTACCTACCACCCTTTCACACTGTTTAAGGGGCAGCATCTATTGAGAGTGGATTGACGGTTCGATAGTGTCGAGAAGGTATTAGCCACCGGTGATCGTACTTTCGTAAAAGCACCATAGGGCGGTGGTTCCTCTCTTTCCTCTTTAACCTCGAACAAAAAATCGATCTCGCCATCAGCTCGACTAAGAGTTCCGAATCGAAAAAGTAAACTGAACTTTACTTAAGACGAAGGAACCGAGTGCCGAAAAAAACCGGTTTGTTTCTTAAGGCTTCAAACTACTAGTCATTAAGACTACTATGAAAGAAAAGGTTGGAAGTCCTTTTCTTGACTTGGCCTGCGTGCATTATACCTAGCCCCTTTTTAAAGAACTTTATTTCAATCTCAACAATGAAAGCATAAATAAATTAAATAAATAAAGACGGGACGGACCGTTCCGGCATAGTAGCGCGCCAAGCCAAAGAACAAGCGTAGGCCTCGGCCGTAGTGTGTCACGAAGCGAGCCCTAGAGTCAGCGAAGAAAAGTCAGTCACGGCAAGGAAGGTAAAAAGTAAAGGTCTTCAATAGTAGGGAATCTTCATATCAAAGGATCGGTCAACCAGCAAGCGTATTCACGTCAACATTGAAGCAAGCGAAGGCCGAAAGGCAGCACAAATCTGAGGCTGAAGCCAGAAGCCGAATAGGAAGGATTCAGAGGACGGCACCGTCACCAGCAACCCCTAAGCAGCAAGCGGAGGATGTGGAGGGTAGACCAACTACGACTCGGGCAGCCGGAGAGGGTACTTCTTCTCCTCATCTTTCTATTCCAGGTGCTCCTCCGGGCGAGACGCTTCAGCATTTCGACATCAGTCCTGAGGGAGTCAGGAATTAGTAACTACTTCGACTTTCGTCCTGATGACATGCATACTGATCTAGTACTCGGCATGGTAAGCATTTTACCTAGTGTTGGTATCTTTTCTTTTCCGTTCTATTCATCTTTTTTGACCCAGCGTAGAAAACTAATAAGCAACCCGACGCACGTAGGCTTGAAAGCCTCCGTTTGCTGGATTCCTCGTCACTAGCCGAGCTTGCTTCTTTGAGGGCTCAAGCGAGCATTTTGCAGGACGAGCTTGCCTCAGTAAGTCAGAGTCGCTCCCCATCAATCCTTATTTCATTTCTTTCAGAACCTATCTTTCTTTGCCTTGTGACCTCATCAGTTCTAATTTCTTTGAAGCTGGATCAGACTGGAGAGACAGCCGGGACTACCCCTATCGTCTATGTCCCACCCGCCACCGACCAAAGCGATGATGCTCGGGTATACCTTGTTCCAATGATCGCCCGATTTTCCTTCTTGATTCGACAACGTGCTCATCTTGGCCCCTTTTGAAAGCAGGATGCCGCTATGAAATTGAAGGCGCAGGTATCTAGTCTGGGGGCTGCCTTGAAAGAGGGACAGACTCACATTTCGGTATGGTTCTATCCAAATCCGAACTTCGGCAGAATTTCCATAACATCGATTTGCCTTAAAGTTTTCCCCTTCAGGTTGCATTGCCGGCGTCCCCCATTGAGCTCTCCGCCACCCGTGCCAGTCTCGATCTTAAGGCAATGAAATTGTTTTATTTATATGCGTTGATATCAGCACAAAGCATGTATGTACAAAGTCTTTATGGAATGGATCGTTCTTATAAGGAATTTATTTGAAACTAAGGATTTCTCCTCCATTGCTTGACGAATATTTTCCAGACGTACCAAAAGATGATCCACAAGGAACCGTTTCCTTTTCGTTTTGTGAGGAAGGGCTGGCTCTGTCACACTGGTATGAGGCCCCTCCCGCTCCCGGCAAATGTTATATGATATGTCACGTAGAAAAGCAGCATAAGAAGCCTCTTCAGCGGATTCGGCAGCATTTTGAAATGTGGTTCTTTTTAGATCCGCTTCAAAGACGAGAATATACTAAAATTATCCCCGATTCACGGAGATCATTACTCCATGAGGAGTGTTTTGTTCTCCCTTATTCCAGGCTTCTTTGTATTCCATTAGTATGTTCTTCCTATACCTTACTCGCCTGATGCGCGTTTTAGTTGCTTCCCATTGATGGATCATCGTCTTTTTCAACTCTTCCTGATTCTCTAGAACGGGAACTGTTACCCGTTCCCTTGACACCATTTCTACCACTCCTCCGTCATAAGCTTGTTCAGGAGCTGGGGGCTTTGAGTTTCCCCTTTCCCGTTCATCCTAAAACTCCAGTTTGATTTTCGTTGACCTGCTTGTCTGTCTGTCCCGATTCTTTTTCTGCGGCTCTTGCGGATTGACTCATTCTGACAAGTGTAGAAGCAGTAACAATTATTTCCATTTCTTCCGAGTGAAGTAACTGAGAAAGATCCTGTTGACTTTGAGCCGGATTTACAAACTCTTCTTTCTGTGCATAGAGGAAAAAGGAGTTTGTCGGGAAGCACAACATGAACCAATGAAGAAAGGGTTATGGCCGCCGCTATGACTCCAGTACCCTTTTACCAGGAGATAGTTTGACCTATTATAACAACTCATGGGAGTCTTTTTCGCCAAACAAGAGGCTAAAGGGCGATCACCCAAGCAATTGATTCGCTTTCGCAAAGATCTTTCTATCCGGCAAATTCACCAGCGGTTCAGATCTAATGAGCGGAGGGAAGTCTTAATTCAAAGGCACCCGCGCCAGAACTTCTGAAGAAAGGGGGGACAGGTTGGTTTGAGGACCCGTTGGTCAAAGGAGGGGGGGGGGTTTTAACTGTTCCGGGACGGAGCCGTATGACGCGAGAGTGTCTACTCTTGAACTCAGGGAGCGAGACCCTAAAAAAAGTTCAATAAGCTATGAGGAGTGGTAAACTCCGAAAGGAAAGATGGAAACAGGGGAGTTGGCTGATAAAGATGGACAGTAACGATCGCGTAATATAAATTTATCGGCCTCGTCATCGAAAGCGGCTTCCAATTGCTCGGAAATTTTCAGCTATATGGGGGGCTTGGATGGTGAGCAAAAACAATTGATCAAGAAGTTGGTCAACTTTCGCATGAAAGAAGGTAAAAGAACGAGAGTTCGTGCTATTGTTTATCAAACTTTTCATCGCCCAGCTCGAACTGAACGCGATGTAATCAAACTTATGGTTGACGCCGTAGAGAATATAAAGCCCATATGCGAAGTGGAAAAAGTAGGAGTAGCAGGTACTATTTATGATGTCCCTGGGATTGTAGCCAGGGATCGTCAACAAACCTTAGCTATTCGTTGGATCCTTGAAGCAGCTTTCAAACGACGTATAAGCTACAGGATAAGCTTAGAGAAATGTTCATTTGCTGAGATACTGGATGCTTACCGAAAGAGGGGAATTGCACGTAAGAAAAGGGAGAATCTTCATGGACTGGCTTCCACCAATCGAAGTTTCACGCATTTCAGATGGTGGTAAAGTGAGACCACATAAAGAGCTCTTCCTCATTCAGTCAGATTATTCAGTAAGATATGGTTTTACTCCTTTTTGTTTGAATCTTCATATAGAAAGCCGGCTTCCTCATACTCCTCCCTTCATTCATTGAGTTGGAGGAATCCATAGGAGGCCCGCCCGTTATGCATTGAATGAAAGAACCTTTCTTTGTATGACTTCTCTTTTGCCTCAGGTCGAATGAATACGAAAGGGAAATCAATAAAAAAAAATAGGCCATGAATGAAGAAAATAAGTAGTGTGGGCCTTTCACCCTCTTTCTAGTGACTCGGGGAGCTGATCTGATAAATGCACTTCAAAGGGAGGGAAGCTAGGTTTCCCATGTTGGTATGGCCGGGCATAAAAGATTTTGAAGTTAGGTCAAAAAGAAGAGGTAGAGAGCTAAAACTAGGCGAACTTACTTCGGAAACTTAAACGACCCACTTGACCCATTCATTCTTCTGACTGCGCTAGCATCATCGGATACGGCAACAGAGATTCTTCCAACTTCGCTCTCAGGGGCGCGTTTAGTGGTATCGTATATAAGAGAGAGGTTGCTTTTAGGAGTGTCCCTCTAACTCGAAATTGAATAATCGAGGCGGATGCAATCTCATAAGAGAAGAGAGATGGGATCGTAGGGTAGATTCAGTCTCGCTACCGTAGTACGTATCGCTGCTATCGCACCCTCCCAGTTGATTGATTGCTTTTTTACTTTTCTTTCTTCATTGAGATTGGGTTTGTGTTCAGTGTACTAAGGTACAAGATCTCAAATCAAATCATCTGGTTCACTCTTCATTCAAGTAAGATAGTTGATCGATAAACCTCCGCCCAAAGGTGCTTTTTGAAAGCCGGTCCCCGGTAGGCTAAGATCCTTGATTACTGTCCTTTGAAGAAAGCCAGGTGTTTATTGCCTTGCGTGTCAAGTGCGAGATTGGCTTCGAGAAGCCGTGGGCCCATTGTGGCTTTATTAAAGCCGGTAACCTGATCGACGTAAGAACCGATCTCAAGCAAGATGAGCAGCAAACCAGAGTTCCTTCAGTAGGGGAGATAAAGTGGTTTACTTTAGTTTTCTACAACCTTTTAATTTTTCCCTGTTACAGAGATTTGAGTGAGACTGCCTTCCAATCCTCATCTGATATAACCGATATGCGAAATGAAGTACTTGCCCTGAGAAAGAAGTCGTCTTGGTATTGGATCCGCTCTTAGAAACATGAAACAAAAGCAAACTCTCATAGGTCGACCTTATAGATAAACTGAACTCATCCGCTCTAGTTAGCCCCTCCTATTCCCTATTTCGGAGATGGCTCTTTTGAGCCCCTCTCGCCTCATCTCAGAAAATAAGGTTTTCCACCCCAATTTCTGGATCTCCTTATGAAGGAGAAGACTTTGCAAGGCTCTATCCTTTACTTGCCGTTCCTCCTCCTCCCAAGCTTTGAGACGTCCTTCCCAAACTTTGAGTTCCCCCCGGGCCTCCTGGAGCAATCTATCTGTCTCCTGCAGCTTTGAGGCTGTCTCGGACTCAGCAGGAGGGGCGGGCTCAGGGCTAGGGGTGACGTTGAGATCGAGCGGCCGTCTCGAAGGGCCGGCATCGCTTCCGCCGCCTCCAACAGAAAGAGGCAATCCGTCCATGAAAGACAAAAGCCAATCGACGTCCAGAACAACGAAAGGGGCTACCCAAGTCAAGCCCCAGTCCCAAATGAAAGAGAAAATGCTGATG